TCCTAATTCCTTCCATTCTACCAAAGAATTATCTGTAATAATTCGCAAATCCGAATCGGCTAATTGTTCTCTGATAGCACCTGCACCCGTAGAGATTTCTCGGTTTCGAAATGTCTCGAAACCTTGAGTAGTAAAAAAGAGTGGGATGCTGTATTTCCAGGATTGTATTTCATATTCGAATGAACCTCGTAATCGTAAGAAAGTAGGTTTTTTAGCTATGGACCTAGCAAAAGAAAAATCGAGATAGGTTCCTATAGTATTGGATTCCCCCCCTCACAATCGGACGTGAAGGTTTCCTCTCATCCGGCTCAAGTAGTTACACCAAATAAAGAAAGGGGTTCTTCTTCTTTTTAAACTTTGTTCGAGAAAACCCTACAAAAAGCTACTCTTTACTCAAGTTCCCAGTAAGGACCAGCCTTTCATTGATTCATTCTTATCTTATTTTCTTTTTGATTTTCACTCTAACCTTTTTACTTTCTTTTATGTTTATTTATGTTTACGAAAAAAAGGAAATGTGAAATTCTTGAGTAGTCTACTTCCCCTCAAATGATGAATCCCCTGAAAGGAATATTTTGGGACTCGTAAAGGATTTATTTGTCTATATATTGTATTGTTCCATTCGATCTTTTTTAGGTCTCTACTCACCTCGATGGTTATGTGCCATGATATCCCTTGAAGCATATATGCGATAGATAGGCTCCTGTAACCATGCCATATTCGCTTGCGCTTGCCTGAACAGAATTTCTTTCTCAAAGAAATGAGAATGTATAATTCCACAAAAAATCTTTTTTCACGAGGTATAACTAACTATTCCTATATTATCTGTTACGGAATCGACCATGGATCAATTCCCCTTTTCTTCCATTTTGAAGTCTTGAATGCACCCATAATTCTGAGCTTCATGTTCCTCCTCCCAAGATACATGTCAGAGCCGGGGGCATCCCAATCAGATTAAATGGGATGACAGTTTCTCAGTTCAAATCTGTCAAATGAAAATTTCGATCAAATCACACATCGCAATATACTAGGCCCTCTAATTCCCTAAGGGGCTTATCTAAAAGATTCGCAATATAACTAGGAAGACGTTTCAAATACCACACATGAGTCACTGGACATGTCAGTTTGATGTATCCCATTTTGTACCTTCGTATCCGAGAATCAACAAATTCCACCCCGCATTCTTCACAAGATTTCGGGTCTTCTTTTTCAGCCCCAATCCCTCGGTAATTTCCACAAGCACAAATCCCACTTTTTATGGGTCCAGAAATTCTTTCACAAAACAATCCATCTTTCTCCGGTTTATTAGTTTTATAATGAAAAGTATAGGGTTTTGTCACCTCTCCAACTATCTCTCCATTGGGTAGAATTCTTTTTGCCCAAGCCTTGATTTGTTGAGGGGAAACTGGTCCAATTCGAAGTTGTTGATGTTTATACTGGTCGATCATAGAATAGAAATTATGATTCACTGAGATCAAGCTTCCTTCCTATTCATCTGGAAGTTCTTTTCAGATACAAGGAAATGATTCAGTTCCAGGGACAAAGATCGTAGTTCTCGAACGAGCAATCGAAAAGATTCTGGAGCACCTTCTGGGTTAGGTACTGTTGCTCCAATAATCGTAGCACCAAGTACTTCTTGACGAGCTCTAATATGATCAGATTTATAAGTAAGCATCTCTTGTAAAATATGAGCAACACCAAATCCCTCTAGAGCCCAAACTTCCATTTCTCCTACTCTTTGTCCCCCTTGTTTGGCCCTCCCTCTAAGGGGTTGTTGTGTAACAAGTGCGTAATGCCCACTGGAACGCCCATGGATTTTATCATCAACTTGATGAATTAATTTTAGGATATAGGACTTTCCTATTAGAACAGGTTGTTCAAAGAGATCTCCTGTTCTTCCATCAAATATTCTGCTTTTTCCCGGATATTCGGGTTCAAATACCCATGGATTCTTTGTTTGCTTACTGGCTTCATATAATTCAGAAAACACTAGTTTTCTTGAGGCCTCTTGCTCATATCTCTCATCAAAGGGTCCTATTCTATAATGTTTCTTTAGCAGATCCCCCGCTAACCCGAGCGAACATTCAAATATCTGGCCCACATTCATTCGTGAGGGGACTCCTAATGGGTTGAATACCATATCCACGGGCGTTCCATCTTGCAAATAGGGCATATCTTGTCTAGACAAAATCTTAGAAATTATACCCTTATTCCCATGCCTTCCAGCTACTTTATCACCTACTTTTATTTCACGTTTCTGTGAAATATATACACGAATCCTTTCTGGATTATAATTGGAAACCCCCTTTCTATGGATCCATCTCACATCAATAACTCGACCCCTTCCTCCTATAGGTAGTCTTAGAGAAGTTTCTTTTGAAGTGGATACCTGAATGCCAAGTATAGCTCGTAATAATCTATCCTCCGGGGCATATGACGATTCGCTCGCTGTCTGAGGTGTTAATTTACCTACTAAGATATCACCTGTTTCTATCCAAGATCC